ATTTGCCCTCTAAAAAAGGAAATATTGAATGAATTGATCGTAAATTATGAGATTTTACTATTTCTGATCTTTCTAAAGAGGATACTAATCGTAAGGAAAATGGAATTTCCACAATAACTGCAAATCCCTCCGATATCATTTGAAAATACAAATTTTTGTTATACCTAAAAAATGTATTTTGGTTAGAATCATTAGCGGAAATACTCAAATGATTCTGTTGATACATTCGAGTAATTAAACGCTTTACGATTAGTAAACTATATTTATTGTCATAACCCACATTTTCTAACAAAATGGATCTATTTAAGTCACGATCATGAGCAAATGTATAAATATACTCCCGAAAAATAAGTGGGTATAGGAAGTTATTTTTTCGAGATCTATCTATTTCTAAATTTCTTTGAGATTTCTCTATTTTCATTTTTAATTCGATTTGATTGAAGCAAAGATAGGGGGTTTATTGGGTTATTAAATGATACATAGTGCGATACCATAAAAACAAAATAGTATAATATAAAAAGAATAGATACCTCGGAAATAGTTAAACTCACCAGCGGACCCTCTAATCCTCTCTTTTTTTCATCTAATTGGTTTATGTTCCTTTCTAATTGGTTTATGTTCATTATAGGGTAATAGGTGACTAGAAATCCTTTACTTTTTCAAGTCAATCACTCTTTTTTGATTTTGGAAAAAAAATTGCTTTATCAATATACTTTTTCTTCTACACATTCAATTTCCCTTCATAGTGGAGAATAGCTAATAGTTAGGACTCATTAAAAAAATCGAAAATACACTCAAGAAAAAGCTTTTCCCGCACCAGGCACTAATCTATTTTTAACGTCTAATTAGATCGGAAAATCATTCAAATTAAGAACGGGAGCTCGTTGCTTTTTTATTTACCTATAATTGGAGCCGCAGAGCTCTGTCCATTTATTAACTCGACCAAATCCCAACTTTGAATTTGAATTGATTTGTTTTTATGTTATGCACCAAGAATTCAAACAAAGTTTGTTTGGAGCGGATCCGGTAAGAATCAAATATTCTCTGAATTCTCCATTGATACGACATGCTGTTTTTTCCATTCATTCCTTTCAGGATCAGTCGTGGTCTTACAAATAATACCGCTGGTATGGACGAATCTCTTTCTTCGTACAAATGTGTAAAAGCTGTTAGCCGCACTTAAAAGCCGAGTACTCTACCATTGAGTTAGCAACCCCAATCCCAAATATAAATAAAATAATTAGGATAAAATAATTAGGTTATGTAGATAGAATCAAAATCAAAAATCAAAAGAAATCAAAAAGAATTAATAAAAAGATTGAATCGTACGACACAATCAAAACATTAAACTAACAAGAAATGAACACGAAATGAAATAGAAAAATTTATAAAATTTCGAATTGATTCGGATAAAAAAATAGATAAAGTTAAATAAAGTCAAAATTGATAGATTATCTCTTGTTTCTTATGCTATCTATTCTTCTATTTACTATTTAAAATTGAAAATAAAAAAAAAAAAAGACTTTTATATCACAGCAAATCCAATAAACCTATCATTTCAAAATCTAATAAACCTATCATTTCATTGGAATGAAAAACCAAACCGCTGGAATAGATATAAATCAATCTACAGATAAGATCTAATTACCCAGATCGGATTATATTTATTTGATACACTGTTGTCAATATGGTGTTAATAAAAAAATATCCAATGAAAAAAACAAAAGAATTAATTCAAATTAACCCCTTATTTTATTGAATCATATAAATATTTTTTGATTTCCAATATAAATATTAGCAAACCAATAAGATAAGACAAGATAAGACGAAGAAATAAGTAGTTCTCTTCGAATCTTCATCTTCAAGTGGCTCGATAGGACCGAGTCATCAATCTCACACTTCTTCAAGTACGGAAGATATTAGGTTGTTCAAAAAAACAATCTTTATTTTAATATCTATAATTTTGATATAGAAAAGAATATAGGCTCTGGGACGGAAGGATTCGAACCTCCGAATGGCGGGATCAAAACCCGTTGCCTTACCGCTTGGCCACGCCCCATTTCTATATTTGATTCAAAACTAATAAAACTAATATTGGTATTGGTTCTTTGTCAATTCCTACCCCCCAAAATATCTATGAACTAGATTAGCTTGTTATTCGTATTTTGATATGTGTAGATATAGAATTAAACTGAATTTATTGATCATAATATAGAATTCCATTAAGATATTGTATGAAAATATGATTTCTTTTATTCTTTTTTTAGCTGATAATTGAAGGATTTTTGATTGGCTGAGTTTAAAGTTTTTTGTCTACCTTAAACTCTATTTTATATTAATTTATATCCATTTTTATATGAATATTAATAACTCAGTCAAAATACAATTATCTTCAAGAACAAAATGTTTGTTATGCTTAATATTTTAAATTTGATTTGTATCTGTCTTAATTTTGCCCTTTATTCAAGCAGTTTTTTCTTCACAAAATTGCCTGAAGCCTACGCTTTTTTGAATCCAATCGTAGATATTATGCCAGTAATCCCTCTGTTCTTTTTTCTATTAGCCTTTGTTTGGCAAGCTGCTGTAAGTTTTCGATGAAATTTTGAATACTATCCTAGAATAATTAATAATTCATGAGTTATTCAAGAGAAAAAATTCTACTAATTGATAAGATCAGATAAGTCTTCTAGTTCTTTCTAGTTCTTTATAGTCTAGGCCCTTGATTCAAACATTGAAGTTATTGTATAAACGTGAAAAATCTGGATTACCTACCCCATCTCCTCATTCTGAACTTTTTTCCATTCTATTAAAAGAAACCTATTCGGTTAGATCCACCCGAAATATGGAATTTTCGGTATAAAAGCAAATTTTTGGCACACAAGACTCGACTCTTATTACATCTTATTACAAATGAATTTAGAAAAATGCTTTTCTATTTCGAAAAAGTTCTAGAAACCACTTCATTTCTTGGTGTCAAAATGGGATATATGGTATAAATATAGAGAATCTATTTTCTTTTTTTCCAAACAAAAAAAAAGATCTTGGAGATTGTCTAATGCTTACTCTCAAACTCTTTGTTTACACAGTAGTAATATTCTTTGTTTCCCTTTTCATCTTTGGATTTTTATCTAATGATCCAGGGCGTAATCCTGGACGTGAAGAATAAAAAAAAAATAAGGCTTTTTCCTTGCTTGATTTTTATTAAATGTTCTTAGAATTTTATCTATTCTACATCTTTAACTATTATATATAAAATAAAAAAAAAATAAATAAAGAAAAAGATTTGAAAAAAAATACGAAGTCATCAACGGAACCGGAAAGAGAGGGATTCGAACCCTCGGTACGAATAACTCGTACAACGGATTAGCAATCCGACGCTTTAGTCCACTCAGCCATCTCTCCCAATTGAGAAAAGATAATTACTATCTTACATTACACAACAATACACAACAAGTAGGGCTTGAAAAAAAAGTCCTTCTTCATATACTTTTTTTTTTTTTTATCTTTTTTATTACTATATTATTAGTATAATACTTCTTATATTACTCTTAATATATTAGTATTCTAATTAGTATTATAGTAATTTACTATTTAATTACTATTCTATACTATTCTATATTTAATTATTATTCTATTAATTATTCTAATTATTAAGATTAGAATTATATATATATATATATTTTTAATCTATTCTTTTTTTTTTCATTTCGTCCGAAAAGTCTTTTTTTATTTCCACGTCCTGGCCCGTGTCACGGGCCATTTTTTATTTTTTGTTGCAACAAATTAGATAAGATAAAAAAAGTTATTTTATTTGATTCAAAAATACTTGTTATTGGAATTTTTCCATTCTTCTAATATAGAATCAATGCAACGAGTCTTCTTTTCCTAATCCTCATTAGGTTGCATGAGGAAATACAATACATCAACGCCCTAATTTTCATAATTCTTTTTTTTTTTTTTTTATGACCCTATTGATTCTCTTACTCGACAAAAAGCTTGTTTATATACAATAATCGCAGCATAGCGGGTATAGTTTAGTGGTAAAAGTGCGATTCGTTCTATTAACCCTACTGCAAATAGTTAAGGGATCCGTCGGCGCATATTCCGATCAAAAACTTTATTTCTAAAAAGGATTAAATCCTTTACCTCTCAATGAAAAATTCGAGGAAGAATATATATTCTCGTGATTTGTATTCAAGAGTCAATTATAAATTGAAAAATTGGATTATGAGATTACGAAACATAATTTTTTTTTTTATTGGATTAATACTTCCAATTGAATGAGTATGAGTAAAGGGCCTATGGATAAAGACAAAAAAGTGTATTTCTAATCGTAACTAAATCTTCAATTTTTTGTTTGTTTTGTATAGTCGAGATTGAAGCAAAATAAGTATTAAATGATGACTTTGGTTTACTATAGACATCGACATCTTGTTTTAGCTCGGTAGAAATAAAATGTTTTTCCTAAAGATTCGCTCAAATAGAAATAAAGAACGAAGTAACTAGAAAGATTATTTGTCCCCCCGTCTAGAGGGATCATCTAGAAAGCGCGTTGTTTTGAATGCATTAAGACAAAATAAAGGGCTGACATAGATGTTATGAGTTAAATTTTCTTTTTTTTTCGCTCACGTCTTATAGCTGGAAAATTTTTCATATTTCACAAAGGAGCCGAATGAAACCAAAGTTTCATGTTCGGTTTTGAATTAGAGACGTTAAAAATGATGAATCAACGTCGACTATAACCCCTAGCCTTCCAAGCTAATGATGCGGGTTCGATTCCCGCTACCCGCTTATCTCTCTATATCTATAATCTATATCTATAAAACTATACAATATAAAAAAAATATTAAAAAATGAAATAAAATAATAATTGATTTAGCATTTACATTTAATTTTGAGTTTATTTCATTTTAAATTTTCATTTTTAATTATTTTAATTAAATATGCAATACAATTCCCGAAACTATTTCACATATTTTTTTTTATGACCAAGAGATGTG